CTATATCTATCGCTTTTGCTTCATTGATTTGATTCTCTCAATAGATACCGAGATTCATATTGGAAATCAAAAATATAGTAATTCAAACTATAAGACATAGGAGTAATTCAGATTGATCAGAACAAATAGATATAGCAAATAAATGGAATTGGATGCTATGTCAATCCCATATATGGAATTGATATTCGCATATATCAAGATAATATTGTAGATTGATAGATAGATCCATATCAAATGCAGCCTCTATCTTTATTTTATTCCAGGGGGCAGCTTTGTAACAAGAATCTAACTAATAAATAGTATGGTAGAAAGAAATAGATGAATCTTTCTACCATACTATCTATCTATTAGAATACTGCCGATTCTAGTCCACTCATTTCATTTAAGACATGAAATTGGAATCTTTTTCATTTTATTTCGTCAATTTTGGCTAAGAACCCAGAAGTCAAGTTTCATTCAAATTAGTTAATAATTAATCGTTTTGACTGACTGTTTTTACATAAATGATAAGTAGAAAAGCGGTAGGAACTAGAATAAATAGTGCAGTAGCAATAAATGCAAGAATATTTACTTCCATAATCTCATCGGTTTTTTACTTCGCAATAACTCGGGATTTAATCCCATAGAGATGATAAATCTTTGGCCTGTAAATTCAATGAATGAATATTACCTCTCGATGATCTTGAATCAGATCAATATCATGAATAACAATATCTGAACTATCAAATAAATTCGTCGTCGAGAATTGAATAGTATAACATAGGAAGTTCTTTTATCCATACCGCCCCAAACTTGGATTGCTGACCTAACCCAAAATTCCTTTATTTATTTATCATTTTTTATTATCTGTTCTTTTTTTCTCTCTAATCTATCTAGTTCCTTCTTGTACAATCATCTGATGAAGTCTCATCAAATAGCTCTTCCACTTCCAGTGGTCACATAGTTACAAACCCAAACAAACAATAAAAGCTAAATGGAAAAAGAAAGGAGTTTAGAACGAAACTATTTTTGACTTGGAAGACAAAGAAGTGTGATAAAGATGAGACCGTATAAAATGAATATTCATCAAATTTACTATTTTCCGATTTGTTCTTTCGTCGATGGGGCCTTAAAACAAAATGAAAAATAGGAAAAATGATTCATTCGCCTTTCTAAGAGGAGTAGGATCTTTGGTTGATCTGTCCTTCCCCCTCCTTTCTTCGTAGATTATTAGCCCCAGGACACCTATACCAAAAGCTCAGTGTGCAATTTGCATGAAATCTATTTTGCAACTTCAAACTAGTAAGTCAGGTTCCATAAATCCGTAGCCAGAAAAATAAATTGTTTTTTTTTTGTTTTTTCTGGAAAGTATTTTCTTATATTCAATTTTGTATTGGACAAGAAAGGAATTCCTTTTGTGTATGCGCGCCTCAAAAAAGTAAAGTATAGTACTCGATTCCATTACATGCATCGGGGGCAATCGAAAAAGCCAGCATTTCTTGGAATACTGACTATAATGCTACCAATAATTGTACTAATCCAACCGCATATGTCTTTCTCCTACCAAAAGGAAAGAAAAAAGAAATAAGGATTTCCCCTTTGCTTTGACAATGAAATTCTTCCCCCGGTCCCCTTCAGAAAAAGGGAGAGATTTTTTTATATATTTATTGGATCCGTCGGGACTGACGGGGCTCGAACCCGCAGCTTCCGCCTTGACAGGGCGGTGCTCTGACCAATTGAACTACAATCCCAGGGAAATACGGGATCTAGCAGAAAATTTGATTCTTTTTTATCTCCGGATCGGGTATTTCTGAAGTACAAAGGGAGTTATATGATCTCATGGCGGATTGGCGAATTATTGGGCCGAGCTGGATTTGAACCAGCGTAGACATATTGCCAACGAATTTACAGTCCGTCCCCATTAACCGCTCGGGCATCGACCCAGGAAGAATCAATTTTCGACTTATTGGTAATCCATGATCAATTTCCTTTCGTAGTACCCTACCCCCAGGGGAATTCGAATCCCCGCTGCCTCCTTGAAAGAGAGATGTCCTAAACCACTAGACGATGGGGGCCCGCTTGACCAACGGCCATCATACTATGATCATAGTATGATCCGTTTTTTGAAATTGTCAATAATCAAATGATTCTAGCCGAGGGATCTTTCCCCCTTTCAGAATTGCATAGAATTGTTTTTTATTCGTCATTGACGAATTATTCATTAGAATCGACATTAGAAATCTAGTAAAATCTAGTAGTAGTATTTTTTTTTTTGTTTTTTGAATTATTGCAATTGAATTTATTTCTATTCGAGTCGGTCTTGAAACAATTCATTGCATTTTCTCCTAGACTTCCTAATTTTATTATTCAACAATGAGCCACTAGACACTATGTATCTACTGCACGTACTTAATGCATATATACTTATGTTTATAATATATGTACATATAGATATTTTATCCACATAGTGAATAATTCCGGAATTAAATAAAAAAGGCCCTTTTAACTCAGTGGTAGAGTA